AGGAAACGCAATTTGAGATTCAAATTTACGAATCATTCATGAATTATATATACGAATCATTCATGAATTATATAATAGTTAACGGTTCCAGTTTGTGCTGAATTTTTTCTTTTATGACTGAAAAATCAAAATTTTGTTTTTCACTAGAAAAGTAAGGGAAATTTTTAGAGATTGTATGGTTTTAAGATACTATACAATCAATCGAAGGGATGGATCCAACTCAAACAAAAAAGAAAGATTTCTTTTAGAAAAGGAATTAAGGAAAACGGGATTAAGATTCAAAATACAAGTACAATAAATAAGAAGACAAAAGGATAATTTTTTGATAGATTTTGATTTGGTATCGTTTTGGCGGCATGGCCGAGCGGTAAGGCGGGGGACTGCAAATCCTTTTTCCCCAGTTCAAATCCGGGTGTCGCCTAATCACCAAAAGAATTGACATACCTTCTTCTGTTTTGCTGATAGAATTTGGGAAATTTTTCCGGCGGAAGCAAACGGAGGAAACTGATAAATCGTGATAGTCCTTCCATTACTAACGGAGTGTCTACGGGCCGGGTTTTGAATTAGATTGGATAGCAGGACGGAAATCAAATTCCGTTTTTAGTTGCGGAAAGGCCAGAAGATACTTTGTAGACATATTCATCAAAGTCTTTGAGTACTCCGGCATTCAATCAATATTAATTCGATTGAATTGAGTAATTGGCTTTTACTTAATATACCTTATATACTATACCTTTTTTCTTTTTTCGTTAACCCCTAGTCAAGAACAGAACATAATAGGGCGTCCTCCGATTGTTTCATAGAGACAATAAGGGACGGTAAGGATTAGATCAAAACAAAATGGGAAAGAAATAGGGTATGGGTTGGGTAGTGATCTACCTTTCTTCTATTTTTTTAGACTTTTTACTTAACTTAATGAAGGACAACAAAAGAAAGAATAGATTTTTAGAGAAAGAATAGATTTTTAGTATTTCTACATAATTTTTAGTATTTCTACATATTAGTAGCATTTCTTTGATACTTCCAAGGGGGTCTCCGCATATTTTGCTTGTGCTTAATCTTTTCTGATTATACTAGAAATCTTATAAGACCCCTTATAAGTTAGAGTTGAATTTATTGGATTGTTTCATCAACGACGTTAGGTCAGAATTTTTGACTCTGCGCCAGTGATTCCACTATTATTTATTAGTGAACAATAATTCAAGAATTCCTTCATAGATAGGGGACATAATTCACATGGATATAGTAAATCTCGCTTGGGCTGCTTTAATGGTAGTCTTTACATTTTCCCTTTCACTCGTAGTATGGGGAAGAAGTGGACTCTAGAAGTACTACTAATTGTAATTGAGTTTAGGAATTAAACTGGATCCATTTTTTTTTTATAAATCGTTCAGTTCTGAAAAGCTTTTTTTAGTTGAAATTTCATTATTTCAACACTATTTCAATTTAAAATTCAATTTTTAAATTGAAATAGAAATAAAAAAATATCTGCATTTCAAAATTCTCTTGGGTTTTCGTGTAGTAATATAGTTTATGAATAATATATATGAAGAATACTCTTTCAATCAAACAAATATTTCAATTATTTCCGTGTTTGTATTTCGAAAGTAAAAAGAATACAAAGTAAAAGAAATACAAATGGTAGTAAATTTATTCCAACTGAATTCTTGATCAATTTTCGATTTCGATGAACCGACTCTTACTAAAATTAGATATGGACCGTGAGGAAGAGTTGCACTTTTTTTATTTTACTTTTTTGTTTCCCTTTATTCAAAGAGAAAATAGTTCTGTTATTACATTACGTAGATACACATTTTCTATCGGAAACAACACAGACATAGTAGTTCTCTAACGAGATACTACACAGACTAAAATATTGTCTTGGGCGAGTCACATATTGCGCACTTCCCGTTTGTTTTAATATTTTGGAAATTTTATTTATGTTGTACTTGTTTTATTGAACTCACTGTTCAAACGTTAAAAGAGGTTTACTAATCCTTTCCCCCCCCCTTTTTTTTTTTGAAATCCGAAGAAGTTTCCATAGATCATATGTCAACTGATCGATCAATGACTTCTTCGTCGGAATGCTAATAAAAAGATTACTTTATTTTCTTTTATTATACCCATCGAAGAGGCCCTTGATTCTTTTGATCGGGATTCATATTGAAAATAATCAGCAATCCAGGAATTAGAATCGTACGAGTCGCTTTTCAATTATTTCAAATTGATTGAAATCAACACAAATTAAATACAAGACAGATGGATAAAGCAAAGAAATAGAATTGGGGGGGCACTATATACATTATATTATATATAATATGTAATTGATATCGATATATACCAATATATAGGAATATGACGATACTATTGTAGATTGATCTCTATTAAATTAACCCGGATTACAATACACCTTATATACACTACAATAACAATAGTAGATAGTATGGTAGAAAGATTCAGATATTTCTTTCTACCATACTATCGTATTTCATAGAATACG